TATAGCATTAATAAATAACCTAAGCAACTCATTGCTTCACATTATCTGGATAAAAAAATCAGTCAAGATATGATAGATTGATCATATCATTGTAGCAACTGAAAAAAAAAAGAATAAAGAAATATGATTATAAGTTATGAAAGGTAATCGAAAAGTATGCGGATAAGTGGAAGGATGAAAGAAAGAGAGAAAAAATTGAATATTAATGATATATAATTCCAATTTGGAAAGTCTATGAGGTCACTGTAAAAAAAGCAATGTAATAAAGCATCAATACAGATTCATTCATAATAATTAGATAAATCTGTAAATCTGTTCCGAAAAAAAAAATTAAGAGCCTTGAGCCAATAAAAACTGAGAAAATTGACTCAAAAACAAATTAAAAAATGAAATTCCAAATTTCATATAAGAGCTCCATTGTAGAATTCGGGCCTAATGATTAATCAAGAAGCGATGGGAACGACGGAACCCATGAATATAGAGGATTCTATTGAAAAACAAATCTTAGTAATTCATTGGACAGGATGGCGGAATAAACCAGAAACTTTATTATCTATTCTGATTTTTATTCTGAGATCTCCTGGGATAAACATCAAACTTAATATAGATATTGAAAGAGTAAATATTCGCCGGCGAATAGATATTTTTTTTTTATAAAAGTAATAAAATACGAAAAAAAAATTAAAAAGATAAAAGAAAATAAGGATTTGTTAGAATATTCTAACTCTAACAAAAACGACATTCGAGATGATGATATTACGTTATTTTTAAATAAATAGAATTCATCTTGAATTCCATTTCGAAAAAGACATACACAAATTTAGAAGAGATCAGATGAAATTTAATACCATGATTAATAGAATTAATCATTAACTACATCTATATCTTAATACAAGCTTTTTTAGTTTTATTCGCGAGGAGCTGGATGAGAAGAAACTCTCACGTTCAGTTCTGTAGTAGAGATGGAATTTCTAATTTAGAAAAAACCCATCAACTATAACCCAAAAAGAACCAGATTTCGTAAACAACATCGAGGAAGACTAAAAGGAATATCTTCTCGTGGGAATCGTATTTGTTTTGGCAGATATGCTCTTCAAACACTTGAACCCGCTTGGATCACATCTAGACAAATAGAAGCAGGGCGACGAGCAATGACACGAAATGTACGACGTGGTGGAAAAATTTGGGTACGTATATTTCCAGACAAACCAGTTACAGTAAGACCTGCGGAAACGCGTATGGGTTCTGGGAAAGGTTCGCCCGAGTATTGGGTAGCTGTGGTTAAACCAGGTAAAATCCTTTATGAAATGGGTGGTGTACCCGAAAATATAGCCAGAAAAGCTATTTCAATAGCGGCATCAAAAATGCCTATAAAAACCCAATTCATTATTTCTGAATAGGAATATAGAATGAAAAAAAAATGAAAAAGCTAAATAACATTTAAGGATAAAAAGATTTTAAGTTTTCTTTTTTTGACAAACAATATTTTTTTACTTCGTCCTTTGCATTAAAAGAAGAGATACAAAAAAAATGATATGATTCAACCACAAACCTATTTGAATGTAGCAGACAACAGCGGGGCTCGAGAATTGATGTGTATTCGAATAATAGGAGCTAGTAATCGCCGATATGCTCATATTGGTGACGTTATTGTTGCTGTAATCAAAGAAGCAATACCAAATACTCCTCTAGAAAGATCAGAAGTGATTAGAGCTGTAATTGTACGTACTTGTAAAGAACTCAAACGTAACAATGGGACGATAATACGATATGATGACAATGCCGCAGTTGTCATTGATCAAGAAGGAAATCCAAAAGGAACTCGAGTTTTTGGGGCGATCCCACGGGAATTGAGACAATTAAACTTTACTAAAATAGTTTCATTAGCTCCTGAGGTATTATAAGATCTAAATATCGATAGTTAGTATAGGATTAAAAAAACTGGTATTGAAATAAAATAAATTAATAGATTGTGTATCACGCATATACCCTTAATAATAAAATATTAAGAATTTAATTCATATATTAATAGATAATTCGTCTATATCTATATATAAATATAAATAAAAGAAAAAGAACATGTTGATTATATCAAAATTATAGAACAATAAGGAATTTTAACTTATCATGGGGAAAGACACTATTGCGGATATAATAACCTCTATACGAAATGCTGACATGAATAGAAAAGGAACGGTTCGGATAGGATCGACTAACATCACCGAAAGCATTGTTAAAATCCTTTTACGAGAGGGTTTTATCGAAAACGTAAGGAAACATCGCGAAAGCAACCAATATTTTTTGATTTTAACCCTAAGACACAGACGAAATAAGAAAGAATCCTATAAAACTATTTTAAATTTAAAGAGAATAAGTCGACCAGGTCTACGAATCTATTCTAACTATCAACGAATTCCACGAATTTTAGGCGGAATAGGAATTGTAATCCTTTCGACTTCTCAAGGTATAATGACAGACCGAGAAGCTCGACTAAAAAGAATCGGCGGAGAAATTTTGTGTTATATATGGTAATCCTTCTAATATAAAAATTAGATATCTGGAACTTACGATTTGTGAAAAAAAAAAGGGGGTTGTGTAATACCACCCCTGTTCAAAAAAGTTTCGGATGTTTTACTTCGAATGAAATTAAAGAAAAAATGAATTAATGAAAGTTTTCTTTCTGAATCACTTCCGAACGGCATGGTTCGATTTTGTTTAGATACTAAAGATTTTTTTTTGAGTTCATGCTTCTAAAAGGCTTCGACATAGTTTTGTATAGGTATACCTAAAGGAGAAAAAATTAAAATATTGAGTAAGTTCTTAGGTATAAGTTAATCTGGGGACAGCCATTTTCTAGACTCCATAACAAGGATTCAAATTAGTAAGTGGTTTTTTCAATTTCAACCATTCCTTTCACGGAGATACAATTCAAGATTCAAAAATATCAAGAAACCTTTTTTTCGTCCACCAATAAATATATTCACAGAATTAAGGAATAACAACTATGAAAATAAGGGCTTCCGTTCGTAAAATTTGCGAAAAGTGTCGATTAATCCGTAGGAGGGGACGAATTATAGTAATTTGTTCCAACCCGAGGCATAAACAAAGACAAGGATAATCTTACTAAAGGAACTAAAGTAAAGGAAAAGGTACTTCCAAAGAGCTGAAAAAAAAAAAAAAGGTCTGTTTTGACATGAAATGGATATATCCATATATTTCTTGTGAAATGAAAAAATATGGCAAAACCTATATTAAGAATTGGTTCACGTAAAAATACACGTAGTGGTTCACGTAAAAATGTACGTAGAATACCAAAGGGAGTTATTCATGTTCAAGCAAGTTTCAACAATACCATTGTGACCATTACAGATGTACGGGGTCGGGTGATTTCTTGGTCCTCCGCAGGTACTTGTGGATTCCGGGGTACAAGAAGAGGAACACCTTTTGCTGCCCAAACCGCAGCAGGAAATGCTATTCGAGCAGTAGTGGATCAAGGTATGCAACGAGCTGAAGTAAGGATAAAAGGCCCTGGACTCGGAAGAGATGCAGCATTACGAGCTATTCGTAGAAGCGGTATACTTTTAAGTTTCGTACGAGATGTAACCCCTATGCCACATAATGGTTGTAGACCCCCTAAAAAAAGACGTGTATAGAACTAAATAAAGGCTGAAAGGGTTTCAAGAGAAATAAACGATTCAATGATCTGATCAAAAAAAATGACTATGGTTCGAGAGAAAGTCAAAGTATCTACTCGGACACTACAGTGGAAGTGTGTTGAATCAAGAAGAGACAGTAAGCGTCTTTATTATGGACGCTTTATTCTGTCTCCACTTATGAAAGGTCAAGCCGACACAATAGGCATTGCGATGCGAAGAGCTTTACTTGGCGAAATAGAAGGAACATGTATTACACGTGCAAAATCTGAGAACATACCACATGACTATTCTAACATAGTAGGGATTCAAGAATCAGTACATGAAATTTTAATGAATTTGAACGAGATTGTATTAAGAAGTAATCTATATGGAACGCGCACCGCGCTTATTTGTGTCCAAGGTCCTGGATATATAACTGCTCGAGACATAATTTTACCGCCCTCTGTGGAAATCATTGATAATACACAGCATATAGCTACCTTAACGGAACCAATAGATTTGTGTATTGAATTAAAAATCGAGAGGAATCGCGGATATAGTCTAAAAATGTCAAATAACTTTGAAGACAGAAGTTATCCTATCGATGCTGTATTCATGCCTGTTCAAAACGCGAATCATAGTATTCATTCTTATGGGAATGGGAATGAAAAACAAGAGATTCTTTTTCTAGAAATATGGACAAATGGAAGTTTAACTCCTAAAGAAGCACTTCATGAAGCCTCCCGAAATTTGATTAATTTATTTATTCCTTTTCTACATGTAGAAGAAGAAACGTTCTATTTAGAGAACAATCAACATCAAGTTACTTTACCCTTTTTTCCTTTTCATAATAGATTAGTTAACCTAAGAAAAAAAAAAAAAGAACTAGCCTTTCAATATATTTTTATTGACCAATTAGAATTGCCTCCCAGAATCTACAATTGTCTCAAAAAGTCTAATATACATACATTATTGGACCTTTTGAATAACAGTCAAGAAGACCTTATCAAAATTGAACATTTTCACGTAGAAGATGTAAAAAAGATATTAGACATTCTAGAAAAAAAATAGAAAAAGCATTTCAAAAAAAAATTGACTAAAAAGTCAATTTGAAATTGAAATGGATTTTAAACCTTCAACGTAATTTCGATTTTCCTGTCGAACCCATTTTAATTAATTAAATTAATTAGATATGTATCTAGGGAGAATTCATTTGGAAATGACTACTCCCTAGATACCCTCGTCTTTTTTTTTTTTACAATTGAATAAATTTAATTAAAAAAGACCTAAAGTTAAAGATTTATCAATCGGTAATGTTGCTCCAATACCTAACCACAGGGCCGCCGCGGTGCCAATCAAAAAGAC